GCATCTCTTCCGAGACCCGGACCTTTTATCATGACTTCGGCTCGTTGCATACCTTGATCCGCTACTGCTCGAATAGCATTTCCTGCTGCGGTTTGAGCAGCAAAGGGTGTCCCTCTTCTTGTACCCCTGAATCCACAAGTCCCAGCAGAGGACCAAGAAATCACCCGCCCCCGTACATCTGTAATAGTCACAATGGTGTTGTTGAAACTTGCTTGAACATGAATAACGCCTTTTGGTATTCGACGTGCACTTTTACGTGAACCAATCCGTCCAGTCCTACGTGAAACACTTTTTGGTATAGATTTTGCCATATTTTATCATTTCATAAATATAAGTCAGATATATGGATATATCCATTTTATGTCAAAACAGATCTTTTATTTTGATTTGTTCATCGGTTCCTTTAGAGAGTCCCTTTTCGAAAGATTATCCTTGTCTTTGTTTATGTCTCGGGTTGGAACAAATTACTATAATGCGTCCTCTCCTACGGATCAGTCGACATTTTTCACAAATTTTACGAACGGAGGCCCTTATTTTCATAGTTGTTATTCCTTAACTGAATTGCAAATTTACTTATTGGAAGAAAATAAGTTTCTTGAAATTTTTGAACAGTGGCTTGTATCCTCATGAAAGGAATGTTGAAAAACCGCCTAATCATTCGAATCCTTGTTGTGGAGTCTATAAATTATACGCCCTCCATTTGAACCATAACGACTTACTTCAATTTTGACTCTTTTGGCTCTATCTCCAGGTAGTACACGTATAAAACTGTGTCGAGCCCTTCCTGAAACATAACTTCGAATCTGACTTCAGTATATAAACGAACCCGGAGCATACCATTGGGAAGTGCTTCAGTAATTAAACCTTCATGAATCCATTCATTTTTCTTTTTTCATTCCAGGCAAAACCCCCTTGAAGTATCAACTAATGTAGGAGGAGTGATATTAGACAACTTGTCTTTTTTCGTTTTTTTTTGTCACAAATTAGGAAGTTACGGATATAATTCGGGTACCAGAAAGATTACCATATATAACACAAAATTTCTCCGCCAATTCTTTCTAGTCGAGCCGCACGGTCTGTCATTATACCCCTAGAAGTAGAGAGAATTACAATCCCCATCCCGTCTAAAATTCTCGGAATTCGTTGATAGTTCGAATAGATTCGGAGACCAGGTCGACTGATTCGTTTTAAATTTAAACTGGTTCTATATGGTCTTTTCCTATTCCTTCTATGTCGTAGGGTTAAAACCAAAAAAGATTTGTTGTTTTCCACAAGTTTCCTTACGTTTTCGAGAAAACCCTCTCGTAAAAGTATTTTAACAATGTTTTCGGTGATGTTAGTAGAGGCTATTCGAACCGTTCCTTTTCTATCCATGTCAGCATTTCGTATAGAAGTTATTATGTCAGCAATAGTGTCCTTACCCATGATAAACCAAAATTATTGTTACTTCCGAATTTTTATATAATCAACATGTTCGTTTTATTTATGAAAATGATTAAAAGTATATGCGTGAGACATAATCTACTAATTTATCTATTTTAATTTTAATTAAAGACTATCACTCTATCGCGATCTTGTATTATAATACCTCAGGTGCTAATGAAACTATTTTAGTAAAATTTAACTGTCTCAATTCCCGTGCGATCGCGCCAAAAACTCGAGTTCCTTTTGGATTTCCTTCTTGATCAATGACAACTGCAGCATTGTCATCATATCGTATTATCATACCGTTGTCACGCTTGAGTTCTTTACAAGTACGTACAATTACAGCTCTGATCACTTCGGATTTTTGTAGAGGCGTATTTGGTACTGCTTCCTTGATCACAGCAACAATAACGTCACCAATATGAGCATATCGGCGATTACTAGCTCCTAGGATTCGAATACACATTAATTTTCGGGCCCCGCTGTTGTCTGCTACATTCAAATGGGTTTGAGGTTGAATCATATCATTTTTTTAATCTGTTTTTTTAATGTAAAGTAAAGCAAAGGACGAAGTAAAAAAAAAAAAGAAAACCTGCAATTGTTTTTTTTATACCCAAGACTTCTTTCCTTTGGTTCAACATTCCTATCCAGAAATAATGAATTGAGTTCTTATAGGCATTTTGGACGCCGCTATTGAAATAGCCTTTCGAGCTATATTTTCGGCTACTCCACCCATTTCATAAAGTATTCTACCTGGTTTAACGACAGCTACCCAATATTCGGGGGATCCTTTCCCCGAACCCATACGAGTTTCCGTAGGTCTTACTGTAACTGGTTTATCTGGAAATACACGTACCCATATTTTTCCCCCGCGACGTACATTTCGTGTCATTGCGCGTCGCCCTGCTTCGATTTGTCTAGATGTGATCCAAGCGGGTTCAAGTGCTTGAAGAGCATATCTACCGAAACAAATATGATTACCTCGATAAGAAATTCCTTTCATTCTTCCTCTATGTTGTTTACGGAATCTTGTTCTTTTGGGGTTATAGTTGATGGGTCTTTCTCAATTCCATCT